CCTTTGCCCAATTTTCTTCTGATCTCGATAAAGCTACTCAGAATCAATTGGCAAGAGGTCAACGATTGCGTGAGTTACTGAAACAATCCCAATCAGCCCCTCTCACAGTGGAAGAACAGATAATGACCATTTATACCGGAACAAACGGTTATCTGGATGGATTAGAAATTGGACAAGTAAGAAAATTTCTCGTTCAGTTACGCACTTACTTAAAAACGAACAAACCTCAGTTACAAGAAATCCTATCCTCTACCAAGACATTAACCGCTGAAGCAGAAAGCTTGTTGAAAGAAGGTATTCAAGAACAATTAGAACGTTTTGTACTTCAGGAGAAAGTATAAAAAAGGAAATGGATCCTTCTTTTTTTTTGTAAATTTTATTCTTTAATTAAATTTTTATATAATCGATAATATAGAAGTATATCTAAGTTAAGTATATATATATAAATAAAGAAATATGCGAAAGCGCCGTGGAGAGCAACAAAAGTCCACAGACCGCCTAATTGACACCAACTAGTAAAATCTCCTTGTACTTGAGTCCGCCTTGAGAGCCAAAAAAGGAACTAATAGATATATATCTAAATATTCATAATCTCGAATGTTATCAGTCCAATAGGATTTGAACCTATACCAAAGGTTTAGAAGACCTATGTCCTATCCATTAGACAATGGACGCTTTTCGCTTTTTTTTTTACTTTATAGTTGTTATAAAAAAAAATAAGGTGCGAAATATTTTTAGCAATTGTGTATTGAAATGAATTCAATACACAATTGCTTTTAGACAATTCTAATACATAAAAATGTCTCTAATAAAAGGGGGGGAAATTTAGAATTTAGAGCGGGTAGCGGGAATCGAACCCGCATCGTTAGCTTGGAAGGCTAAGGGTTTTAGTCGACGTCGATTGATCTTTTTTATATTTTTAACGTCTCTAATTCAAAACCGAACATGAAACTTTGGTTTCATTCGGCTCCTTTATGATATATGGAGAAGTTACCAAATAAAATACGACGGGAACGAAATCAAAATCAAAATTCGACCCATAACATCTATGTTAGCTTTTTTTCCGCCTGGGTGCTTTCACAGAAAATTTTGCTTTATAGATGATCCTTCTAGAAGATAGAAAGGGAGAACCCGAACAATCTTTCTAGTTACTTCGTTCTTTATTTCTATTTAATAGAATCCTTAGGAAAAGTATTTTGTTTCCACCGAGCTAAAACAATATAATATGTCGATGTCTTTAGTAAACCAAAGTTCTCGTTTAATAGCTATTTTGCTTCAATTTTTTCTATACCCGATGAATAGAACTGAAGATTTAGTTACGATTAGAAAGAAACTTTTCTAGCTTTATCCATGGATCCTCTTGTTATACTTATTGAATTGTAACATAGTCATCCAATTCAAAAATTATGTTTCGTAATTTCATAATCCAAAATTACAATTGATTAGAGTCTTTGGATACAAATTACGAGAATTTATAATCTTCCTTGATTTTTTCATTGAAAGGTAAAGGACTAAATCCTTTTAAGAAATAAAGTTTTTGATCGGAAGATGAATCAAACCGAGAGACCCTTTAACTATTAAAGGGATTAAAGGAACGAATCACACTTTTACCACTAAACTATACCCGCTACAATGCAATTATTGTATATAAATTGACCTTTTGTCGAACAAAGTAATCGGGGGTGTAATAAAAAAATCTGAAAAAAAAAAAATTTTATAAAATTATAGCGTCGACACATAGGCTTAATAAAATTAGTAAAGCGGATTCCACTTTTTTTTTTCAATTTCATATTTTTTTTTCTAAAACTCCATTGGATGAGTCTTTTAACTTTAACAAAAAAAGGCCCGGCTGGGGACTGACCAGGCCAGGCTATTAAAATAAAAAAGATCTTTTACTTGTGTTTGGACGAGACAAAATAAAAAGAGGATTCTCTTTTTTTATTATTGTGGTTTTATTTATTTATCTTTCGAGTTCGCGCCTTTTCTTTATCTAATCTTTATCTAAATTTTTGATATAAATAGAATTACTGAAGAGAAAATTAAAAAAATATATATAATATAAAGAATAATCTATACAAAAAAAGAAAGCTTTTTAAGAATTAAGAATAACGTGGAGAAGGTTTTTTTTTCAAGCTTTTTTTTTTATAATGGAACCTAATAAGTATCCCTTTTCAATTAGGAGAGATGGCTGAGTGGACTAAAGCGTTGGATTGCTAATCCATTGTACGAGTTAATCGTACCGAGGGTTCGAATCCCTCTCTTTCCCTTTCTCCTTTTGATGATGTGTAATAGATAAAATACTAATAAAATTCGAGCCTTTCCACTAATTAAATAAAGCAATAAAAAACCTTTCTTTTTTATTCTTCACGTCCCGGATTACGTCCTGGATCATTAGATAGGAATCCAAATATGAAGAGAGAAACAAAGAATATAACTACAGTGTATACAAAAAGTTTGAGAGTAAGCATTACACAATCTCCAAGATCTTACTTTTTTTTTTGAAAAAAAAAAGAGAATAGATTCTCTAGTTTTATACCAAATATCTAATTTTGATACCAAAAAATAAAGTGATTTATTTTTGTGAGCTCGAATCTAATTATTCTCTAGTTTTATACCAAATATCTAATTTTGATACCAAAAAATAAAGTGATTTATTTTTGTGAGCTCGAATCTAATTAGGTTCTTTCATTTAGGGAAAAGTGGATAAAATTTAGGAAATATAATCATCCAGATTTAGTATGGCTACCAAAAAAATTCAATATTTGAATTGAGAGTTCGTTCATACGTCAAGATTTTTTTTTGATCTTTTGAATTGTTGGAAGAAATAAAACCGTGAATTTTTCTAAGACAGTATTAATAATTTCAGCGAAAACTTACAGCTGCTTGCCAAACAAAGGCTAAGAGAAGAAAGAAAAGAGGTATTACGGGCATAACATCTACGATTGGATTCAAAAAGGCGTAGGCCTCCGGCAATTTGGCGACTAAAAAAGTGCTTGAAAAAAGGGCAGAATTAAAACAAATACAGATCAAATTAAATATATTAAGCATAACAAAAATTGGTGTTCTTGTGGATAATTTAATTTTGATTGAGTTATTAATATATTTTTTATATAAAGAAAAATAGTCTAAAAAGACTTTGTTGAACTTACTCAATCAAAAATCCTTTCATTCTCTTATGAGAATTAAAGAAATAATATTTTCATACAATATCTTAATTGAATTCTATGTAATGATCAATAAAGTCAGTTTAATTTGATATCTATACGTGTCAAAACTCTAGCACCAGTGTAATCTATATTTAATTTGGGCTGAAATTGAATTGACGAACAACCAATAGCAATATTACTCTTTTAGTAGTCTTGAATAAAAATCTAAATGGGGCGTAGCCAAGCGGTAAGGCAACGGGTTTTGGTCCCGCTATTCGGAGGTTCGAATCCTTCCGTCCCAGAGTACAGCCATTACGGAATAAATCTTCTATTGCCGTTGTACACCATCTTTCTATTTCTGTTTAAAAATACAATATATTTTTAAGAATAAAAAATCGAAACGAAAAAAAATCAACTTATTTTTCATCATTTCAACCGAATTCAAAAAAATCTATTTGCTTTTTTTGTGTGTGATGCGGGTAAGTAAGGTAGAACCTTAGATTCTAAGAGTTTGAATAAAAAAAATATATATTTATATATATAAATATATTTTTCTATTACAATCTGATATGGAATTCATTTGAATTCTGACTGAACCTTTTACGCGTAAATTCACTATTCCATTCATAGAGAAAGAAAAAGTATAGATTACGATATACTGACTAAACTATGACTATTCATGATTCCATAATTGAATCAATTACACAAACTAGAGGAATGTTATGGTAAAACTTCGTTTAAAACGATGTGGTAGAAAGCAACGTGCGACTTGAATTGAAGGACATGATCTGCTGTGGATTTTTTGATCCGCCACTTTTTATATTAGGAATATAGGTGCTCTTGGCTCGACATTTTGTGTTCTTTTTTTTGGAAAAAAAAAAAGAGTACAGGATGGAGCTCGAGGATAATATAAAGTTTTTATTCTTTTCGCAGGAGTAAGGATCTAGGGTTAGTGTGAATCAATAAGTTGGAACAACTTCGTAAGTTTTTTTTTTTTTTTATATTGAAAAAAAGACCTTTCAAGCAATTTTACAATGGAAAAAGAATTTTTTTTTAATTTGTAAAATTCTTTGAATCAAAAGTCTATCATGCGTGAATAAAGCGTTTGTATGATTCTTTGATAGAAAGAAAAGAAATCATAAACAAAAAAAGGGCTTGTTGCTGCCCTTTTAATAAAACGATTCAAGATCACCGAAGTCATGTCTAAACCCAAAGATTCAAAGTAAGGATAAAGAATCCTGAAACAAGGAAATCCAGTTTTAAATTGTTTGAACAACTAGATCAGAATGAAGAATAAAATTTGATTCTAAAAAATTAGACAAACAAAAAAAGGGCTAGAGACTACTCAATAAAAAGAGTACTTAAGGATTCTCTGTTGAGATATTTGAGAGTTATTTAACTTGAGTTACGAGAGTAAGAATGTTACGAATTCTTTTTATGGAAAAAAATTTTTAGGGTTTCAATACTGGCTAATTTAGTTAATATTTTTATTAATCTATCTAATATTTGTATTTTATACAGAGAGTTAACTTCATACTCAATTTAATTTTTTCTCGAGCCGTACGAGGCCAAAGCCTCTTATACGTTTCTAGGGGGGGGGTATTATTCATATACATCTATCCCAATGAGCCGTTTATCGAATCGTTGCAATTGATGTTCGATCTCGAAGAGAAGGAAGAGATCTTCGGAAAGTGGGTTTTTATGATCCAATAACAAATCAAACTTATTTAAATCTTCCTGCTATTCTCGATTTCCTTAAAAAAGGCGCTCAACCAACAAGAACAGTTCATGATATTTCAAAGAAGGCAGGGATTTTTACGGAATTAAGTCTTAATAAAATGAAATTGAATTAATGAAACATAAAAAAGAGGATGTGAAAGACTCGTATATAGCTTGGTATCAAATTTTATCTACTCTTTTCTTTCCTCCTCTTTCGCTTCCATCATTTTTTTTAGCATTTCGATTTATTATTAGTATTCCTACTTTTATTATTAGTATTCCTACTAAGGTACGAATACTAATAATAAAACCCTGCTAACAACTACTATTTTTTATAATCAGAAATAAATTTATGAAAATAATTTTGGATCTATATAAATTAGATTTTTTGTATAAATACAAAATTTTATTGTATAAAAAAAAAATACTGTATATAAAATAATATATTTATTGATTTTATTCATTGTATGAACTAACAAACCAAGGGGTTAAGCTTTTTTTTTTCAAATTAAAGGCCATAAAAATGGGTCTAAAAAAGTATAAAAAGATGTATATAAAATAATATATTTATTGATTTTATTCATTGTATGAACTAACAAACCAAGGGGTTAAGCTTTTTTTTTTCTTTTCGCTATATTAAAAATTCATAATAATATTGACAACAGTGTATCGACCAAATATAATTCTCTCATAGAGAAATAGATCTATTTATCCCGGACGCACACATGACTGAATTTTTTTTTCTTTATTCTGGTTGTATCTACATATTTGCAGTACTTTCTTTTTTTTTTTTTTGGGTTGCTAACTCAACGGTAGAGTACTCGGCTTTTAAGTGCGACTAGCATCTTTTACACATTTGTATGAAGAAAAGGATTCGTACAGATCTACGGTAGAGTTTGTAAGACCACGACTGATCCTGAAAGGAATGAATGGAAAAAATAGCATGTCGTATCAAGGGAGAATTCAGATAACTTTTTTTTTCCTGATCGGTACAACTTTATTTTCGGTGTCGAAAAAAAAAGGAATTCCAATTTGGGTCGAGTGAATAAATATAAATGGGTGGATAAAAAAACCAGGTTTCCTGATTCCAGGAAAAAAAAAGAAACGAGCTTCCATTCGTAATTTGAAAAATTACCCGATCTAATTAAATGTTAAAAATAGATTAGTGCCTAATACGGGTATGGGAAGGTTTTTTTCTTGCGTGTTATTATCAAAAATTTCATGAGTCCTAATTATTTTTTTCCCTAGTCCGTTTGGGTTAGGTTGGAGATGGATGTGTAAAAGAAGCAGTATATTGATAAAAAAAATATATATATTTCCAAAATCAAAAGAGCGATTAGGTTAAAAAAATAAAGGATTTCTAATCATTTTGTTTTGTTATTCTAAAATATAACTAACAGAAACCTATTAAAGATAGATAAAGATAGAGAATCCGATTAGCAGTCTACCTGTTTATGAGGTATCTATTGCTTTCGTAGTCTAATACCTCATTTTGACCGTATCGCACTATGTGTCATTTCATAACTCAATAAAATAAAGACTTTACTTTCAATTCAATTCAAATCGAATTTCAATCCAAATGGAGAAATTTCAGGGATATTTAGAGTTCGATGGGGCTCGGCAACAGAGTTTTCTATATCCACTTTTTTTTCGGGAGTATATTTATGTACTTGCTTATGATCATGGTTTAAATAGATTAAATAGAAATCGCTCTATTTTCTTGGAAAATGCGGATTATGACAAAAAATATAGTTCATTAATTGTGAAACGCTTAATTTTGCGGATGTCTGAACAGAATCGTTTGATTATTCCCACTAAGGATTTGAACCAAAATCCCTTTTTGGGACATACCAATCTTTTCTATTATCAAATGATATCTGTTTTATTTGCAGTGATTGTAGAAATTCCTTTTTCCCTAAGATTAGGATCTTTTTTCGAAGGAAAACAATTAAAAAAATCTTATAATTTACAATCAATTCATTCAATATTTCCCTTTTTAGAAGACAAATTCTCACATTTTAATTATGTGTTAGATGTACTAATACCTTACCCCATCCATCTAGAAATCTTGGTTCAAACCCTACGTTACCGGGTAAAAGATGCCTCTTCTTTGCATTTTTTTCGGTTCTGTCTATACGAGTCTTGCAATTGGAAGAATTTTGATATTAAAAAAAAATCAATTTTGAATCCAAGATTTTTCTTGTTCTTATATAATTCTCATGTATGTGAATACGAATCCATATTTTTTTTTCTACGCAAGCGGTCTTCTCATTTACGATCGACATCTTATGAAGTCCTTTTTGAGCGAATTTTATTCTATGGAAAAATACAACATTTTTTAAAAGTCTTTGTTAATAATTTTCCGGCGATCCTAGGGTTGCTCAAGGATCCTTTCATACATTATGTTAGATATCACGGAAAAAGTATTCTGGCAACAAAGGATACACCGCTTCTGATGAATAAATGGAAATTTTATTTTGTTAATTTATGGCAATGTTATTTTTCCATATGGTTTCAACCGCAAAAGGTTAATATAAATCAATTATCTAAAGATAATTTAGAGTTTCTGGGTTATCTGTCAAGTTTGCGATTAAATCCTTTAGTGGTACGTAGTCAAATGCTAGAAAACTCTTTT